TTTGAAAGTCATCACTTAGTAGGTTTCCTTACCAAGGCTCAATCCAATTAAGTCCGTAGCGTCTACCGATTTCGCCATATCCCCTTCCTTTTGTGTTAAGATTAGGATTTCATTGCGTTATGATGTCGTTCCCCTTTTCTTTCATTTCTACTGGAACCTTTGAATTCTTTAGATACCGATTCCTATCTTGAAGAAGCATTTTCCTATATGATTTCTTACCCATCTTCGATAGGAGACCCTATTTGGTTTGGTCCAATCAAATTGGATTTTATCATTTCTGGATCCGTAATTCAATATAGATTGATAGATATCCTATATATATATCTACCTCTCGCCCCTCCCATGCAATTTTGAATACTTGAACGGTCGATTTTTTTGTTGTCTTAATTTCCGCCCTTACTACTTTATGAATGGAATGAAAGCAGAGGAATGTCTCATCAGTTCGAACTAATCATTCCTAATGATATGGAATCAAATAATATAGAAAATATAGAAGTGTAATAAAAAGAATTTCAAATGTCATTTGAATTCAAATTCAAAAATGACAAATTTAAATAATTTAACTATCTAAAACTAAAATCAAAATATTTACTATCGAATCTAATAAGATATAGAATTTACTAATAAGATATAAGATATCGAATTTCATAATATTCGAATTTTAAATTGTATTAGTGATAAAAAATACAAATTATATATCGCTATATTAATCATGATGTTCTATAATATTCAATATTTATTTGTTGAAATTGTATATTCTATTGTTTTCAATTCATATCGAGTCTGAATGGATAAGAAATAATAGTTAATACCTAAGATTCCAATATTTTATTGAATTACTTTGCATATAAAATGCAAATAAAATTGATGTTATGTGAGCCCGCTTAGCTCAGAGGTTAGAGCATCGCATTTGTAATGCGATGGTCATCGGTTCGAGTCCGATAGCCGGCTTTTCCTATTTATTCCAATTTTTACATAATTGAGAATGTCCTTTTGGAATCAAAGAATATGAAATATTGAAAGGGTGTCGGCCCCCCTTTCCAAAATCCATCAATTTCTTAAATTAAAATTATAAGAACTTACAACTATGTCAGGAAAGGGATCCCTTTTTCTATAATATAAAATAATAGAAAATAGGAGGCGGTCTAGATATTTATTCAATTCGTCTCATTCTTCTTTATAGTACAGTTTTATAGTACAGTACACAAGTAGGTTACTTCAGCAAACTTCGCTTCATTTACTTTAGTTTGAAGTTTGACTTTAGGAGTTTAAATTTAGGTTTAAAAAATAAAAATTTAATAAATAAAATAAGAATAAAATTCATTCTAAAAAAATTCTACAAAAGAATAAGGAGTCTTTATGTCGCGTTACCGAGGCCCTCGTTTGAAAAAAATACGCCGGCTGGGAGCTTTACCGGGACTAACTAATAAAAGGCCTAGAGCCGGGAATGATCTTAGAAACCAATCTCGTTCGGGAAAAAAATCTCAATATCGTATTCGCCTAGAAGAAAAACAAAAGTTGCGTTTTCACTATGGTCTTACAGAACGACAATTACTTAAATACGTTCGCATCGCCGGAAAAGCCAAGGGTTCAACAGGTCAAGTTTTACTACAATTACTTGAAATGCGTTTGGATAACATCCTTTTCCGATTGGGTATGGCTTCGACTATTCCTGCAGCCCGGCAATTAGTTAACCATAGGCATATTTTAGTTAATGGTCATATAGTAGATATACCAAGTTATCGCTGCAAACCCCGAGATATTCTTACGGTGAAGGATGAACAAAAATCCAAAGCTCTGATTCAAAAATCTCTGGATTCATCCCCTCATCAGGAATTGCCAAGCCATTTGATCCTTCAACCATTCCAATATAAAGGATTAGTCAATCAAATAATAGATAGTAAATGGGTTGGTTTGAAAATAAATGAATTGCTAGTTGTAGAATACTATTCTCGTCAGACTTAAACCTAACTAAAATAAATAAAGGTTCGGACAATTTTCTTCCCTTTCGCGAAGTAAATTTACTTAAAAGTAAGTAAGATAAATGCGGGGTTGATCCGTATTTTCTCCCTTTTCCGGATCCTAGACCGAAGGAATATTTTCATTCCTTGGCTACTTTTTCCATCCCAGTAGTTTCTTTTCGAGTAGTTTATGTGTCACAGCAATTAGGAATAGAAGAATCGATAGCAAAGAAAGTTGGAATAGCGTTATCCATTTCCCATTGTTGCTAGTAAAATCGGTAAATTAAGCCGGAAAGAGAGGGATTCGAACCCTCGGTAAACAAAAGCCTACATAGCAGTTCCAATGCTACGCCTTGAACCACTCGGCCATCTCTCCTATATAATGATTATGACCCCAAACCCGAGTGAATAGCGAGTCATTCATATTACTATGTAATTAATATGTAATTAATATTACTATTAATAGTAATAGATTATTAATAGATTATTGGATCGGTACGACTAATAAATTTAAACTTTAATTAACTAAAAATCTAAAA